ATCACAGGATGCGTAGATGTCAAAGATGATGAATTGATTTCGTACCTATGTAACTATATTTTTCTTTTTGTTCGTTCGTAATAATTGATTGATGAATCAATTATTTTCAATTGTATCTTTCACGTGGTATTTTTTGCTTCTTTTTTTATCTAAAAAAAAAATGGAAACTTAGGAAAGTGCTTTATAAACATATGTATAAAAAGAACATATTTCATTTAGTTTCCTTATGCCCACTATAACCAGTTATTTCGGTTTTCTACTAGCAGTTTTAACTATAACCGCAGGTCTTTTTATCAGTCTGAATAAGATACGACTTATTTGATTTGAAAATTCAATTGGAAATTTTGAAATATTCTAGATCTTCCATAGTAACTTATCATGTAAATTTCCAATTTTTCGTGATTGAGACTCATGGTAAATACAAATTCATATTTAAGGATAGATATTACCCTCCCTTTTTTTCCTTTCAAACAAATTCAAATGATTGAAGTTTTTCTATTTGGAATCGTCTTAGGTCTAATCCCTATTACTTTGGCTGGATTATTTGTAACTGCATATTTACAATATCGACGTGGTGATCAATTGGATCTTTGATTAAGTAACATCTCCTTTGTTTATTGACCTCCTACTCCTATTTCGTTGTTTTAGGATTAAAATTAACAACGGAGATCAAATTCAAACTTTAGATTAGACTGTTATCCCATTATTTCCGTGTCATTCTCGATTCGATATAACAATAATGTAATCACGCTCTGTAGGATTTGAACCTACGACATCGGGTTTTGGAGACCCGCGTTCTACCGAACTGAACTAAGAGCGCTTTTTTTTTTTTTCATAAAAAATTTATTTTATGTGATGCTAATACATCTTGCATGCATATACTAACTCAATAGCAACAGTTATCCATAGTTCACTATGGATAACTATTGCTATTGAGTTAGTATGTCCAATTTTAATCCGTCTCAATTGATCTATTTTTACTGCTCATACAATAACTAATAGTATGGGATAGGGATGACAGGATTTGAACCTGTGACATTTTGTACCCAAAACAAACGCGCTACCAAGCTGCGCTACATCCCTTTCCATGGGTTTCCAGTTTCATTCTAAAGAATCTTTGTCTTGTTTTCCACATTTTTTTCGTTATATATCTATATTATCCTTCTATTTTTTTCTTTTTTTTTTTTACTTTCTCATATTCTATAAAATAATATCGAACTATATGTAATTATGTATTACAAATTATTCTATTTCTATATTCTATAGAATAAAAATATTTAAATAAATTAAAGAGAATATATAGATATAGAGTATAATAATAATAACTAAAGAATCTAAAATAAAGAATATATATATAAAGAATCTAAATATCAAAAATTTTTTTAAATATAAAAAATAGAATAATAAACAATATTATTATTAATTCTATATTATAATAATAAAATTCATAATTTAAGAAAATTCATTATAGAATAATATAGTTAAAATAATATTATATGATTAATAATATATAGAATGAAATAAAAAAAATATCTCATGAATCGTTATACAATTCAAATTGAATTCGGACTTCCCCCGACAAATGCAAGTGATTATTAATAAAATAGAATAACTATTTGATCATATTCCTATATGTAATTATGTATTACAAATTACAAGAAAAAAAAAACGAAGGAGGATTTGAAATGCGAGATCTAAAAACATATCTCTCTGTGGCACCAGTGGCAAGTACTCTATGGTTCGCGGTTTTAGCGGGTCTCTTGATAGAAATAAATCGTTTATTCCCGGATGCATTGATATTCCCCTTTTTTTCGTTCTAGTTATTTTAATTGGGACTGGAAGGTGTGACGAAGATTAGAGATCAAATCAAATATCTGTGATTAATTCCTTCTTTTTTTTAGAAGAAGTTGGAAAGAAAGGGAAAGGTGGATTTGGCCTCAGTGAAACTCGGAATTTTTGCCAGGTTTCAATGGAATTGAATTTTTTATTCAATTCCATTGCTATTTATAATAGAGTGAGACCACAAATGGAATTGGAATACTTGGGTAGGGGCAATAATATCATAGAAGATACTTAACTTAAATGAAAAATGAAATACTTTACTGCGATTCGAAATATAGTTCGAAATCATTTTATTACTGAATTTTTACTGTACTATAAAAAATTAATTGGAACAAAATATTTGATAATTTGATTTTGAATTATCAACTTATACTTTTTTTCGTTCCTTTTTTATTCTTCGCTTCAAATCTGAAAATCGAAGAGTTAAGTGAATCAAAAAACCAAAGGAGGTTCATGGCCAAGGGTAAAGATATCCGAATTACTGTTATTTTGGAATGTACTAATTGTGATAAAAACAGTGTTAATAAGGAATCAAGGGGGATTTCTAGATATATTACTCAAAAGAATCGACACAATACACCTAATCGATTGGAATTGAGAAAATTCTGTCCCTTTTGTTGCAAACATACGATTCACGCAGAGATAAAGAAATAGAGAAATTGGATCGCTTGTGTGTTACCCTTACAGATGAAAAATAATCTTTCAGATAGAAGATATATTTTGAAAAAAAAAAAATTATATTTGAAATTTTAATTCAATTAGAAATTAATATAATTTATATAATAGAACAACATTATTTATATTATATATATTATTTATATTATATATATTATTTATATTATATATATTATTTATATTATATATATTATATTATATATATTATATAGCATATATATAACAAACATTAACAAACATATAGAAAAAAATAAGAATATAAATAAATTTTTATAAGAAATAGGATTTTCGGTATAGGAATAAACAAACCATGGATAAATCTAAGCGACTCTTTCTTAAATCTAAGCAATCTTTTCGTAGGAGTTTGTCCCCGATCCAATCGGGGGATCGAATTGATTATAAAAACATGAGTTTACTTTATCGATTTATTAGTCAACAAGGAAAAATATTATCTAGACGCGTGAATAGATTGACCTTAAAACAACAACGATTAATTACGATTGCTATAAAACAAGCTCGTATTTTATCTTTGTTACCTTTTGTAAATTCATTACCTTTTGTTAATAATGAAAAAAAAAAATTTGAAAAAAGCGAGTCGACCACTAGAACTACTACGACTGTTCTTAAAAAAAAAAAAAAATAGAGTTACTCTTCAATTGAATTCAATTTTGAATCTAAACTCAATGAAAATTTGGATTAATATTTTGTTCGAAAACTACGACAATCCAATTGGGGTTCTTGCGTTGTAAGAAAAAAGAGAATAGGTAAAGAAGAATAAATCTTTTTTTTTTTTTTGAGCGCGGTTTTTTATTTATTTTGATGACTTTGTCATATGAATTCTAATTCTATTTTATCATACAAATCGCTTCTATTTTACCACCTTCCCGGAGTTGAGTCTCCGGGGAATTTTTATTTTTTTATGAGATCATTGGCAATCATAAAAATACAATTCCCCTTTAATATAGCTATTTGTGCAACTATTTTACGATTAAGAAGTAATTGCCTCTTGTACATATTAGACATTAATTGATTATAAATATAGTATATTTGTTTATTCTGGCCAATTATTGCGTTTATTCGACTGATCCACAAACTGCGAAAATCCCTTTTTTTCCTATCTCTATCCCGATTAGCGGAAACCAAAGCTTTTATTTTCTGTTGTGAAATAGTTCGAGTAAGTTTTGAATGAGCTCCGCGAAAGCTTGATGTAAATAAACGAATTTTTGTCCTTCGTTTTCGAGCGATATATCCTCGTTTAATTCTGGTCATTGAATAAATGAGACTTTGATGAATAACTATTTGATTTTTTCTTTCAGTTATTCTTTTATCCTTCCTAGTCTATTAATAACAAAAAGGGATTCTTCCAATGTATAAAATAATAATTCCAATGGCTTTTGCTACTATAACCTTCCCAACCACGATTTTTTTCTTTTTTCTAAACTAAACATTGTGAATTAAATAGAAATGGAAATGGAGAAAGAAATGGTGGGTTCCATCGTTTCTATGATTACGTTTTAAACGGTGAGGTCCTCTCTATACACCGGAGCCCCTTCCTTCATTGAATCTTCATTTAATCAATGTTATTGTTAACTTGTACAGTTCACACTCATGGGCTCTACCCATGAAATATCTAGTAATAGGTCTTTCACAAAGAAATCTAGCTATACAGTAACGGTATTTAAGTATGAAGATTAACTGGGTAGTTGACCCTCTTAGTCCGTTCTTGCAAAATTTAGGGCATAATTTTTCTTTATTTGAAATAGGATTTTTCCCGCTTAATGGATAACCATTTGTTACCAATGGGAAAGTCTTTTTCATCTTAAATTGCAAATTAAAGTGATTCGGTTTGCACCAATCGAAACCATAAATTTTATACACAATTCTTATTATATTATTATATTAATAGAATAGATTCTATTATCTAAAAAAACGAGTCGCACATACACCCTAGTACATGTTCCTCGGCGCTGAGGGCATCCCCGAAGAGCGGGAGATTTTGTGACATTTCGGATTGGCTGTCTTGTGTTTCTAATAAGTTGTTTTATAGTTGGCATGGTGAGTTATATATATAATGATCTGGTTTAGATCAATCCTAACCCGATAATTATGAATTATTTAGATTCTATAAAATATCTTTGGTATACGTAGGTAAGAATTTAAAAAAGATAAAATGAGATCGTATATTTCTGAGGAATCCTTTATCCTCATTTTTTATTTAAACAGAATCCGCTACCATATCAACAATTCCGTAGGCTTGGGCTTCTTCTGCTGACATAAAAAAATCCCTTTCCATGTCTTTGGATATCTGCCATGAAGGTTTGCCTGTTCTTTGTGCATAAATCTGTGTAATAGTTTCGCGCATTTTCAGTAATTCATTCGCTTCCAGCATACATTCTACTGTTTGTCCCTCCTGAAAAGAACTAGCAGGTTGATGGATCATTACCCTGAGAATATAGAATATAACATGATAAGGGTTTCTACTAATCTTGGATTGGATCATAGGCTAGGGGATGTAAATAAGAAAAAACTAATGAAGATAAAATGTAAAGCCGTACAGGCAGGCATCTTGTTTCTTTTTTATATAGCATATGGCTCTACTAGGAAATATGAAATTAATTTTGATCTTCCCTCGAAGAAGTTGAAAATATACCAGGTCTATCAGACCCAGATCAGTAAATAATCCAATAACCACCTTTCTTTTTTGTTTTAGAATATTTTTTATAGACTATGATGATTCCGTTGCTCTCTTATTTCCTCTAGTCTGTTATTCAGCAATCCCAAAGTTTCTTTTTTGAAATAGTTAATAAAAAATAAATATTGTTCAAAGTTTTCTGGTGTGAAAACAAAAAAAAAATTGTGACACTAAAAAAGGCTCCTGATAGATCAGATAAAATGGTAAATACCCCTTTTTCATACTACTCTTTCGATATATAATCTAATGGTTTTGAAAAAAAAATTATTTTTGCATATCGAACTCGAAGTGCCATGCTTTTTTTACTTAATATTGGTGTAGGCATAGTCTTCTTTTTTTTATAGAAATAAGAATCATTGGCGCCAAGCGTGAGGGAATGCTAGACGTTTGGTAATTTCTCCTCCTACCAAAAGAAGAGATGCCATTGAAGCGGCTAATCCTACGCATACTGTTTGTACTTCTGCTTCTACAAAATGCATAGCATCAAACATAGCCATTCCAGATATTACCTCTCCGCCCGGAGAATTTATAAACAGATATAAATCTTTGGTTTTGTCCTCTAGACTGAGATATACCATGAGACCTACAAGTTGATTGGATATTTCACTGTTTACCTCTTGACCTAAAAAAAGTAGTCTTTCTTGAAAAAGGCGATTATATAAGTCAATCCAAGATGCATCCTCATCTCCAGGAACTACAAATGGTACCTTTGGAACACCAACTGGCATAAAATGGAAAAGGATGCAGTTCTCTATCTTACTTTGCTTTGGTGTGAGAACGTGAAACAGAATGAATTGATTTTGTTTGCTAAAAATCATTAGTAGCGGCATTTATAAGAGCCGAACTAGGGGTAGGCCCTTCCATAGCATCTGGTAACCAGACATGAAGAGGAAATTGGAAAGGAAAGTTTTGACGAATAGGTCGTTCTTGAATATGTCTGCATTCACTGATATAAATACCCATATAGAATAGAAACACTCATATAAAATAAAGTCACCCCCCACCACCATTGCGTATTGTTACTTATCGGGTATAGAATAGATCTGCTTCTTTTTGTTCCTACGAATGAATATAATTGTTCCATGTTCCATTATTACTAAAAAACTAGAACAAATATGAATTCTTTATGCAAGATAATTTACTGAAAGGGGAGGGTCCATAGTATAGTTTTTTACAGTGCAATAAAGTTACATAGTGTCTATTTTTTGTTGATATAAGAGGTATTTTCATGGGTTTGCCTTGGTATCGTGTTCATACCGTTGTATTAAATGATCCCGGCCGTTTACTTTCTGTCCATATAATGCATACAGCTCTTGTTGCTGGTTGGGCCGGTTCGATGGCTCTATATGAATTAGCAGTTTTTGATCCCTCTGACCCTGTTCTTGACCCAATGTGGAGACAGGGTATGTTCGTTATACCCTTCATGACTCGTTTAGGAATAACCAATTCCTGGGGTGGTTGGAATATCACTGGAGGGACTATAACGAATCCAGGTATTTGGAGTTACGAAGGTGTGGCCGCGGCACATATTGTGTTTTCGGGCTTGTGCTTTTTGGCGGCTATCTGGCATTGGGTCTATTGGGATCTAGAAATCTTTTGTGATGAACGTACTGGAAAACCTTCGTTGGATTTGCCAAAAATCTTTGGAATTCATTTATTTCTTGCAGGGGTGGCTTGTTTTGGTTTTGGCGCATTTCATGTAACAGGATTGTTTGGTCCTGGAATATGGGTGTCCGATCCTTATGGACTAACAGGAAGGGTACAGTCCGTCAATCCCGCATGGGGTGTGGAAGGTTTTGATCCGTTTGTTCCTGGGGGAATAGCCTCTCATCATATTGCAGCAGGTACATTAGGCATATTAGCGGGTCTTTTCCATCTTAGTGTGCGTCCACCTCAACGTCTATACAAAGGATTGCGTATGGGAAATATTGAAACCGTCCTTTCCAGTAGTATCGCTGCTGTCTTTTTTGCAGCTTTTGTTGTTGCTGGAACTATGTGGTATGGTTCAGCAACTACCCCGATTGAATTATTTGGTCCCACTCGTTATCAATGGGATCAGGGATACTTCCAGCAAGAAATATATCGAAGAGTTGGTGCTGGGCTAGCCGAAAATCAAAGTTTATCAGAAGCTTGGTCTAAAATTCCTGAAAAATTAGCTTTTTATGATTACATCGGCAATAATCCGGCAAAAGGGGGGTTGTTTAGAGCAGGCTCAATGGACAATGGCGATGGAATAGCCGTCGGTTGGTTAGGACATCCTATCTTTAGAGACAAAGAGGGGCGTGAACTTTTTGTACGTCGTATGCCTACTTTTTTTGAAACATTTCCGGTTGTTTTGGTAGATGGAGACGGAATTGTTAGAGCTGATGTTCCTTTTCGAAGGGCAGAATCGAAGTATAGTGTCGAACAAGTAGGTGTAACTGTTGAATTCTATGGTGGCGAACTCAATGGAATCAGTTATAGTGATCCTGCTACTGTGAAAAAATATGCTAGACGTGCTCAATTGGGTGAAATTTTTGAATTAGATCGTGCTACTTTAAAATCAGATGGTGTTTTTCGTAGCAGTCCAAGGGGTTGGTTTACTTTTGGACATGCTTCGTTTGCTCTGCTCTTCTTTTTCGGGCACATTTGGCATGGTGCTAGAACCTTGTTCAGAGATGTTTTTGCTGGTATCGATCCAGATTTGGATGCTCAAGTAGAATTTGGAGCATTCCAAAAACTTGGAGATCCAAGCACAAAAAGACAGGCAGTCTGATAGAAAGAACATTCGTTTGTTCCTTTTCGATTCAACTTTTTTTGTTATGAGATTGATATAGGGAACTTAATAAATCTTTATTTGAATCATTGCAGTTTGTTTTACTCTTGTTCTTTCTTTTTCTTTATCCAGGAGATAATCCTCCCAAAACAGGTATGAAAGCTATAATAGTAAACCACGATCAAATCTATGGAAGCATTGGTTTATACATTCCTCTTAGTCTCGACTTTAGGAATCATTTTTTTCGCTATCTTTTTTCGAGAACCCCCTATAGTTCCAACTAAAAAGGTGAAATGATTTTTCATTATATCAATTGACAATTGAAGCAATATCAATTGAAGCAATGAGCCTCCAATATCGTAATATTGGGGGCTCATTACTTCAACTAGTCCCCATGTTCTTCGAATGGATCTCGTAGTTGTTGAGAGGGTTGCCCAAAAGCAGTATATAAGGCATACCCAGTAAAACTTACAATTAAACCAGATATAGAGATGGCAATTAGGGTTGCTGTTTCCATTATTATATAATATCAAGACCAAAATGGATCTAGATCTATAGGGTAAGATCCTTTATTTACAGCGGAATGGTATACAAAGTCAACAGATCTCAATGAATAAAAAGTAGGATTTATGGCTACACAAACCGTTGAGGGTAGTTCTAGATCTGGTCCAAGACGAACTGTTGTAGGGGATTTATTGAAACCATTGAATTCAGAATATGGTAAAGTAGCTCCTGGATGGGGAACTACTCCTTTTATGGGTGTTGCAATGGCTCTATTTGCGGTATTTCTCTCTATTATTTTAGAGATTTATAATTCGTCCATTTTACTGGACCAAATTGCTAAGAATTAGATTCACAAGAACCAACTAATTAGTTTTTTTTGAAGAGAAGGTAAAATTTTGCATTTAAGTCTTTGATTTTTAGCCCATTCTATTTTGATTTGGTAGTTCGACCGTGAAACTTCTTTGTTTCTGTATTTCCGGAATATGAGTGTGTGACTTGTTATAATGGATCCTATTGATAATACAGAACATAAAAAGGATCCGTCATCTTGATAGAGATGGCTTTACCCCGTCAGATATTTATTCTAGTATCTGGAACACGGAATATAGAAAATAGATTCTGAAATATTAGAACTATGATTCATACTTAATATTTCTATTTAAACCTCGCAACCGGACTAAAAAAAATTTAAAGAGTTAGAAGAATAAAATGAACGATTTTTATTCTTTTAAACTGCCCCCGCTTATATTTATTTTGATCAAAGGGCAAAAGTTTCTTTGAATTTTTTTCATTATATCTATTCACTGTCATTGAATAAGTGATGATCCAGCAGTTCTTACTCAGGGAATTTTTGGACTTCGATTAAAGGTTTTTTTGAAAATCATCGTGGTTCTGGTATGAATCTGAGGTTTTTGAATTGATTCATAGGGTCTTAACAAGAAAATTCCTATCAATAATAATAAAAAAACAACAGTAAAATAAAAATCGCATTACATACACAAATAAAAAATAAAAAAAAATGAAGTAAATAATAGAATATTCAAGAGGCCTAGAAGAATCAATAGAAAAGACGAGTGAGCCGACTTGAGATTTTGGCATTATAACTAAAAAGAATAGCTTTCGGATTTCTATTTTTTTCTTATCTTCCTTCAAAGAAGATTGGAATATTAGGATTAAGTTAAGAAGTTTAAAACTTACACATATCCGTTTTTTTTACAAATAACCAGTATTTTAGTATTTTTGTTTGAGCCGTACGAGATGAAATTCTCATATACGGTTCTCAGGGGGGTCCCTTGGTTTACCTATCTCAATAAAGTCTATGATTGGTTCGAAGAACGTCTTGAGATTCAGGCGATTGCCGATGATATAACTAGTAAATACGTTCCTCCTCATGTCAATATATTTTATTGTTTAGGAGGAATTACACTTACTTGTTTTTTAGTCCAAGTAGCGACGGGGTTTGCTATGACTTTTTATTATCGTCCGACCGTTACAGAGGCTTTTGCCTCTGTTCAATATATAATGACTGAGGC